ATTAGTTACACTCTTAGCAGATAAAAAAAAAAAAAAGTCTTAGCATATATCAGAAAAAAAGTTTGTTTATCTTTCATTTCCTAAAAAAAAGACTTTTTTTTTTTTAGTATTTTATATATATATTTAAACCTTCTTTTTTAAATTCTTTTTTATATGGACCCACCCATCTCTTATATCTAACCATTAATTCACACAAAATACTTAGTGAATTAATGTATTGTAATTATAATGGAAATGATATAAAATAAAAATTATGAGTTAATATATGTTCTGGTGCCGCTACTCGGACTCGAACCGAAATGCTCTAGCACTGCTTCCTAAGAGCAGCGTGTCTACCAATTTCACCATAGCGGCTTGTCTTAAATCCATAATCGCTTATTCATAATAAATCATCCAAATTTAAGAATTAAAGTATATTTTATATTTTTTAGTAATTATTTAAATGAATATGAATAACTTTATTTTTTATAATAAGTATAATTTTTAATGATTAAAAAATAATACGTAATTTATTCAGAACATTTTACACTAAGTGATTTATATGAATCATTAATATTTATTTAATGGAATTTTTTCCTTTTTTTATTTATATAATTATAGTTTAACATTTAAATTAAATAAATATTATGTAAGTACAATAATTGGACCAAGTTTTTTTTCTCCGAGGAATTTTTATGAATTGCGGTTTATTGCACAATTTTATTGTTGGAGTTATCTGGTTATTAATTTAGGATTTATATTTTTAACCATAGTAATGATTTTGGGAGCAGTGTGGGACTAATGAAGCATGGGGATCCTATATTACTATTTCCCAATTAATTTATGAAATAGGGCCAAAATACTTTAAATTCCTTAAAAATTTACAATTATTATCATATCTTCACAAAACAATATAAAGATCTTTCAATATTATTTAATTTATCTTAATTTGATTGTAGGATAAATATAAAGTAAAACTCTTTTTTTTAATCCTAAGGCCTAGAATTAGACCAATTAAATTATGTTTGATAAATTTTAATAAAAAAAAATTATAAATATTAAGATTAACTAGAATAAAAGAAATGACTTAATAAGTTAAAAAAATAGATATTATTGCCATTAATTGTCCAATACTGAATAAACGAGTATCTCTTCTAGATGGAATAATATTATCTTTTATAAAGTAGTTTTGTACCATCTATTAGAGCTTGCAAATGGGTCCAGGGTCAATAATGACATCTATGCTCCCTAGTAGCATCATAATATAAGACAATTTAATTATTTTAACTAAATTATTGGCGTAAAAGTTTGAAAGTTGATAAAAAAGGTGATCGATAATCTAATTTTAATATAAAATAAAAAGTGATATTACTCTATTTCAACATAATAGCTCTAATATAGCTAACTATTTTAGGTACTTTAATATTGTCTAGTAGTTTTGGTCCATTTATTTTTATTTAGGGTTATTGCTTCTGTGAACATAATAGCTAAATAATATAATGCGTTATATTGTTATATTAAAGTTAATATTGTATGATTGTTCTATTTTTCGCAATTTTTAATCTCTATAATATAAAATATAAATATATATATAAATAACCCTATAATTATAATATAGTTCACAGCCTTTACCCTTGAGAATAACAATTAGTCGAAAGAACACTATGCATTGATAGGTAGTAGGTAGTAAGTACTTGTATTTACTATCATGAGATCTTTTCTTATAGGTCGTGTAATCATAAGTTTTTATAAAAAAAATTTGATATGCATTGCTGAAAGTAAAAATAAGTTTATAAAAATTTAAACTATTAAGTTCAAATGATATGACACCCCAAATTAACGAGTTTTTATCTCTCGAATATCCAACTCGCTCATTAATTCTTTATAGCGTTTTTTATTTTTTTTTGAGAAATAGATAAGCAATCTTTGACGTTTTCCCAAAATTTTGCGTAAACCTTTCTGAGATGAAAAGTCTTTTTTGTATAATTCCAAATGTAAAGTAAGTTTATTTATCTTAGTAGTGAAACTGGATACTTGAAATTCAACAGACCCTATATTTTTTTCTTTTTGATAAATAACCGAAATACATGAATCTTTTATCATAAAAAAATTCCCCTTCCTTTTTTACAAATATTTATTTTACCAATCATTAAGAATGCCATTAATTTTAATGTGGTATATACAAAAATATAATCATAATTCCGTTATGAACTATAAATTTTATGAATTAAATTACTTTTATTTTTAATTGGATTTATATAGAGATAGAAATGATTGGTTTATTTTTTCATTAAATAATTTTAATTTATATTAAAAATAAAAAAAGACTAAGATTTTATTAATAAATTTTGAGATTGAATTGAAACATTAATAAAATGGAAGATAAAACACGTTATCCCTAAATATTTGTTTGCTTTCATATAATAATATATATATATATGAACCTCCCTATTTTTTATTATCCTATATCCCTAACTATGTATAATAAGTAGGGTATAGGATATCTATAAAAAATGTACTATTTATCAAACAAGGTTTTCATATTGTTGAAAATTTTCAATCGTGGATACAAATATACCCTTAACATACTGAAACGACTGCCATTATTTATATAAAACCAATAACGATTCATACAAGATAAATCTTCTAATCGATAATTAGGCCAAAGAAAAAGTTTTAATTTCAGTAATTTATTTTTTCCGCCATCAATCTGAGATGAAAAGCCTTTACTTTCATGTGAAATTTTGTTATTGTTTTTTATGTGTTTTTTTTTTCCAAATATTAAATTTCTATTTATATAATTTATATTTTTTGAATCGAAACAATTCAAAATTCTCAATTTTCTACGATGTCTAAACGATAAAATATTTTCAGGAACAAGTAAATTAAAATTATTTTGATCTCTATTTTCGGCTGTTATTTGCTTTTGGTATTTTTTATTAGTTTGGTGTTTACTCTTATGAATCAATGAAATACCTATGGTTTGATACATAATAAATTGCCCATCTTTTTGTAAAGGTGAAGGGATGGCTTCGAAACAAAGTAATCCTCTTTTAACAAAATTGCTAGTCATTAAGTGCTCCGGCATCATCAGTAACGTCAAATTAATTCCTTTCTTGGTAATTAAGGCTGGAAAGCTTTTCGCTAGATTTATGGATTTATTCATGAAACAATATGTCTCGATTTTATCGTAAAGTTTTTTATTAAAAATCGCATTTATTTTTATTTGAAAAGGCGTATTATGTTTAGAGACCATATACTTATAATTATTTATTTTTATCTTTTTACTATCTTTCATGTCTGACCTTACATAATTTATTCGTATTTTTGGTTCTTTTTCTTTTTTATTTATATCCTTTTTTTGCAATGTTATATCAAAAATTTTTTTTTTATTTTCATTGATCTTTTGAATTTCACTAATATTTTTTTGATTTTTATTTAAATTAAAAAGCAGTAATTTACTTGGTATAAACCAAGGTTCCATTTTATATGCATTATGAAGAAATACCAATTCTGGGAATAAACAAGATTCCATATTTAATATAGAATCTTTTAGCATTGTTTCATTAATTCTCCTCCAATCAAAATATCTCCTGTCTTTAATTTTTTTTATATAAAGAGTAGTGGCCCTTTTTATATTATTATTATTTAGATAATTATTAAGGGAGATCTTTTCCAACATATAAAAAGGAGACTCTTTAGGCGTGTACAAAATATCTTGGTTCTTATTGCCCTGAAAAGGAGATCCATAAAAAAATAATTTCGTTTTATTTTCATAATTAAGAAATTTATATGATACAAGGTCATATCTATAATTTTTTGGAAATTTTTCTTTTTTAAATGAATATACTTCTTGGTAAAATAATGAATCTTCATCAAATTCATTTCGTTTTTTGGAATCAATATGACATTGATGAACTTTATGTCGCCATTTTTCTGATATTAATATAGACCATTTTATCTGAGATAAATTTAATTGATAATGTCCTCTTAACCATAATTTCCATTTATTTATTTCATATTTAGGAAGTTTATTATTTCCCAATTTTGAATAAACAATGCCTCTCTTTTCAAAAAAATCTTTTATTTTAGGTTTAAGAAAAAGGGGGAGTCCTTGATAATTAAGAACAGGCCTTAATTTATATGAATTACTAACTTTAATTTGTGATAATTTGTAAAATACAAATGCTTGTGACATGTAAGATAAGTTATAAAAAGTATGTAATTTTTTTTTACTATTATTATAAATTAACTTTGAAATAAACAAAATTGGATTTATCTTTTTTTTATTAATTATTTTTTGTTTTCTTTCATTGTTGTAAACATCAGTGTTATAAATGACAATTAAATTTTTTATTAATTTTAGTAAAAATTCTGTATTTTTTTTCGGAATATTAATCCTAGATAAAAATATACACAGATATATTTTTTCAATGAACACTTTCAAAAAAAAAGGTAATTTAAAAATTATTAGAACATTTTTTCTTTTTAATATTTGCCATTTGTAGGATCTTTTAGCATTAGGATTTTTTTTAGTAGTACTTTCTATTTTATTTCGAATTGTCTTTGTTCGATCAGCCAGATACCTTATTCTTTTTTCTGTCAATGAATACTTTATGCTACTCGGAGATATAATTTGATCCGATGGTTGGTTAATTATCTGATTGGAATCTTTATCTTTTTTAAATTCTCTCAATTCATCTATTGCTACTTTTCTTAATCGATATTTTATATTTACTTTTGAAAGTTCTTTTATTCTTTTTGTTATCAAAAGAATATTTTTTATAATCCTTTTTATGGTTTTTTTAAAAAGTAATTTTATTTTTTTTTTAAAAACTATTAGAACTTTAAAATACTTTTTATTTAATTTTTTTTTTTAATTCCCTAAACACGGGTTTAAAAAAAGAAGGGAATTTTCGGGGCGAACCAAAAGGATATTTTGTTTCCACTCCCCAAACTGTTAAAAAAGAAAAATTATTTTTTTTTTTATTTGATCCTAGTTTCAATTTGTTCCAAGGTTGCAAACGGAAAGGATATAATATTTTTATCTGAAAACCACCTGCCAGCCAATTTTCTGGAAAGTCTTTTTCGGATAATGGAATGCCTTCATAAGTACAGTTAACATGTATTTCTTTATCCAATTCTTGGAAATCCTCATGCCATTCAGTAGGTTGAGCTAAAAGTATACGTCCAATATTTTTCACAATTATTAATAAAGGGAATAGAATCCTTTTTCTAAACAAAGATTGAAATAATAACAAAAAACCTCTTATTTCCATCCCGTTTGGAAAGACCTCCCAATTAGCTGCTGTCATCAGTCGCTCGATCTCTTCGTCTTCCCACTTTTTTTTTTTTATTTCTTCTTTTGTTTGTGTCTCTTTTATTTCTTCTTTTGTTTGCTTCTCTGTATACGCTAAACTTTTAAAATTTTCTTTCTTACCCAACCGGTTTATAATTCTAAGAATTATTTTAATTAAAAAGTAGATATCATCTCTAAGCAAATAAAAAATCCTTTTTATTCTATACAAAAAGGTTTTTAGTCTGTCCAAAAAAAGGGGGGAATGTACCCTTGTTTGAAACCATTTAAAAAATGCTACTTTACGTCTTTGAGCCCGCATGGAACCCACGATATGATGTCGGTCAAAGTCGGATTCAATTTCATAGCGCAATATATAATTATTATACCTTTCTGATGGATTCAACGTCTTCGGATCTTTAAGATCAGTGCTATCTAATTTATGAGTTTGGAGTACTAATAAAGATCTGGATTCGGATGAAAGAATTTCAAATGCGCCCTGTGCTTTGGGGACATAAGAGTCACTTAATATGTTTTCGAATTCTTCTTTTAATTTATATGACCATCGAAGGACGTTTTTACGTATTTCTTTTATTCTGGTATATTTTTTTATACTTTTTTGATCATTAATATCAGTTTTAATTTGAGTTACTAAATTTTTAATATTTTTTTTTATTTTTCTTCCTTCTTTAGATAAAAAAAGAGCCTTCCAAATGAAATACTCGTTTAGATCGACGGATCCCCATTTTATAATAAGTCTACTTAATAAAGTTAAGAATTCAACAATTTCTGTTGATAATTGTTTTTTATAAAATATAGAGATTTCCTGTTTAATATTAAATTCTTGGTAATCAGTATCCAGTGGCAAAAGAAGGATACCATGAATTCTGTTTATTCCAAATCCTTCTATTAAATTTTCTAGGCGTGAAGTTGAAGGTAAAAATTTTTTGTAAATTTTTTTTCTAAATGATCCATTTAGAAAAGGATCATATCTTTTTAATAATAATTTTTTTGTATAATCGTCATTACACAATCTAGTCTTTATTTTAAGTATATTCAAAGAAAAAAAATTATTATCTAGAGTTTCAATTCTATTTATAAACTCATTGTTAAAACTTTTCTCTTTTTGTTTGTTGGTATAAAGCCAAGGATTGGAAATTTTATTAGTTGAAATTTTTTCAACTGTAAGCGGGGATATCCTTCTTTTTATCATTTCAATAAAAAAATATAAACTAGGGATATATGAAAAAGAGATTCTTTCTTTTTCATCACTTTTGCATATGTTAAAAAAATATTGTGACATTTCATTTCTGATACCCCCTTCTAGGTAGTAAACTGGTCGGTTCCAGCGCTTCGTATCGAAAAGAAAACTCAAAAACCTTTTTTTATATTTTTTTAATATTGAATTTTTATAATTTTTGTTTGCGTTTGCATTGATATTAATTAGATTATACTCTTCAGTGTCTTTTTTTTTTTCCAGTTTATTTTCGTAATCTATCCCATCTTGTCTTATTAAACTGTGTTTCGACTTTCCAATTTTAGGAAGTTTGTATAATTTCGGAGTAAGCAGGGGTGTCGGCATTTTTCCTAAATTATAGAGACAGATAATAAATAAGAGAATTTTTAAAATACTAGCCACCGAATATCTAAATTCGGACATAAGATACTTATTAGCTCGAATGTACTTATAAACTCTACCTCCTCTAAGATATCTATAATAATTTTTCTCTATCCAGATTAATACTAATTCAAGACATTTCATGAATAAAAATTGACCCATTACCCAACCAAAAAAGCTACTTGTTACAAATAACATCTTGTTGTTGCATCTAAACATATAAATGTTGACTGATCTGACTAACATTGAACTTGGTAAAACGAAGTAGTTCAATAATTGAAAAATAAAATTATTAATAAATATGCATAGCATGCCGAACTCACGCATTGAATTTGTAGATTCATAATCAAAAAAATTTTTGTGGTTGTTCCAGAAGAAATTCAACAAAAGATATGGTACTGCCATGGCAGTTATTGTATGAGCTCTATCCAATGTTAGATGCAGAGGCGCATAATATATTGATATGAACATTATGAGCTGTCCCATAAGAAAACCAGTTGTTGCTGCTAACTGCTTATTTCTTCCTTCTTCCATAATACGAGCTTGGAGAAGGAAGAAATAAGAGGGCCCTATAGAGAATGTGGTCAAAAATCCATAATATAGTCCG